TTTTTCGCCTTTTTTACGTTGACCTTCCTATTTTTTGTTCCGAAAAAATAATTGTATGTGAGATGAGAAAAGTTTTGGAATTGCGTATTCAACTCAATGATGTATTAATTAATATAGAGCGGGTAGCGGGAATCGAACCCGCATCGTTAGCTTGGAAGGCTAGGGGTTATAGTCGACGTTAATTTCTCATTTTTAACGTCTCTAATTCAAAACCGAACATGAAACTTTGGTTTCATTCGGCTCCTTTATGGAAAACGGAGAAATTCCCAGATCCAAGTTTAAGACGGGAACAAAATTACAAAATCCAATTTCGCCCATAGCATCTATGTCAGCTTTTTGTATGAATGCATTCAATTCAAAACAACTTGCTTTCTAGATGATCCCTCTAGAAGAGGGGATTCTAACAATCTTTCTAGTTACTTCGTTCTCTATTTCTATTTGAGAGAATCCTAAGGAAAAGTATTTTGTTTCTACCGAGCTAAAACAAAAAGAAATATGTTGATTGAAGCCTCTAGTAAACTAAAGTCATCATTTAATAGCTATTTTGCTTCTCTCTATAAAAAAAAATGGAAGATTTAGTTACGATTAGAAACTTATTTTTCTATCTTCATCCATGGATCTCTTACTCATACTCATTCAATTGGAAGTATTGATCCAATTTAAAAAATTCATGTTTCGTAATTTCATAATCCAAATTTTCAATTTTTAATTGACCTTTGGATACAAATCACGAGAATGTATAATTTTCCTCAAATTTGTCATTGAGAGGTAAAGGATTAATTCCTTTTAAGAAATAAAGGTTTTGATCGGAATAATAATAATAATCAAACCGGTAGACCCTTTAACTATTAAAGGGTTAATAAAACGAATCACACTTTTACCACTAAACTATACCCGCTACAGTTCGATTATTGTATTGAAATGGAACTTTTGTCGAACACTTAAATTGGAAGGAATCAAGATAGGATCATAAAATAATCATGAAATTTCGAGTATTGGCCTTTTTCGTGGGAGTATTTAATGAGATTATGAAAAGATTAAATAACTCAAAAAAGTTCTATTTTTTCCTGAAGACTGAAGAGGTTTTGATAGATATGGTTCAAGAAAACTGCTAAAGTTATAACTAGAACAGAAAAAATCGTGCAGTTTCATTTTTTTTTTGAATTGGAATAAAAGAAAAAAATGGAAAAAAAGATAATAAGAAATGGCATGTTGATTTTATATCTAGAGAATCTAAACTAAAAAGTTCTTTTTCTTATTGTTCTTGCTTCAATGATTTTTTGATCATTATCAAATCAGATAAATCATTTTCTTTATTATATAATCGAATTCGAAAAAGGGCCTGGCGAGGTACTGATCAGGCCAGGCCGTGGGAATAATAAAAGGCTCTTTCACTTTGGGGCGAAGAAGTATTTCTTTTTTTTTTTTTCTTTCTCTATTTCTATTTTTTTTATTGAATCTTTCTTACTTTATCGAACTGATTGGAATTTCAGATAAAACTTGTCCTTAGATGTATTACACAATACAACTTGTATATTTTATATATATATATTATTGTTATATAAATGTTAATGGTATTGTTATATAGAATTATATTTCTAATTCTTTTATTTATTATTAGTCTAATTAATTTAAATATTACTATATTAGTCTTTTTTTTCAATGGGGAGAGATGGCTGAGTGGACGAAAGCGTCGGATTGCTAATCCGTTGTACGACTCATTCGTACCGAGGGTTCGAATCCCTCTCTTTCCGTTTCCGTTGATGACTTACTATATTGATTTCTCTTAAAAATTTTGGAAATTTTTTTCTTTTTTTTTTCAAAATGAAATTCTAACTAACAAATAGAAAATATAGAAAAAAATAGATGAAAAATAAAGTAAGGAACCCCTTTATTCTTCGCGCCCAGGATTACGTCCCGGATCATTAGATAGGAATCCGAAAATGAAGAGAGAAACAAAGAATATCACTACTGTGTAAACAAAGAGTTTGAGAGTAAGCATTACACAATCTCCAAGATCATTTTTTTTTTTTTGAAAAAAGAGAATAGATTCTCTATTTTTATACCATATATCCTATTTTTGATTTGATAACGAAAACCGAAATAGTTTTTAGAAATCGAAAAGAATTTCAAAATTTTTTTGTAATTGTAATAAAAATATATAAAATAGAATTTATTATTATCGATTATTATCTTACTTAAATTGTTTTATACCCACTTCTTGATATTTTGGAGGATCACAATAAGGTTTTTCATTCACAGAAAAGAAAAAAAGTTAGAATGGGAAAACAAGGTGATCCGGATTGTGGCTATCCAAGAATTTGAATGTTTGAATCAAGGATTCAGACTGTAAGACTTGTCTGATCTTATCGATTATTAGTATTAGATATTAGAATCGTTTTTCTCGAAAAATCATTCATTTTTCTAGGACAAGATGAAAGATCTCATCGAAAACTTACAGCGGCTTGCCAAACAAAGGCTAAGAGAAAAAAGAGTAGAGGTATGACTGGCATAAAATCTACGATTGGACTCAAAAAAGCGTAGGCCTCAGGTAATTTGGCTAAGAAAAAACTACTCGAATAAAGGGCAGAATTAAGACAGATCAAACTAAAAATATTAAGCATAACAGACATTTTGTTTTTTAGATAATTGCATTTTGATTGAGTTATTGATAGAAGGGAAAAATGAAGAAAAATAAAAAAAGATAGACCAAAAATCCTTCTTTTTTCTTCTGAACTTACTCACTCAACCAAAAACCTTCCATTCTCAAAGGGGAATAGAAGAAATTCTATTTTCATACAATATCTTAATGGAATTATATATAATGATCAATAAATTAAGTTTAATGTGTCAAAATACTAACAACAGAATCGAATTTTTTCTTTCGATATTTTAGCTGGAATTGACGAACAATCAATAACAATATTAGTGTTTATTAGTCTCGAATAGGAATCAAAGTGGGGCGTGGCCAAGTGGTAAGGCATCGGGTTTTGGTCCCGCTATTCGGAGGTTCGAATCCTTCCGTCCCAGAGCATATGTAATTCTATTACATATTCTATAATTAAGATTGTTTCTAAAGTAGAATATTGGATAGAATTTGAGTCTTTCGGCTAATGAGTCGAATGGGTTCCAAAAGAAATCTTATCTTTTTTTCACATTTCACAAATTCACAAAAAAAGGATGATAAGTGTTCAAATGATACGTAGATACAACTGAATCCGTTGGGGTTTTAGGCAAGATGGGGTTATAGATTACACCAATTTGAATTCAAAAAAAGTGGAGCCCTTATCATAATAATATATGCATCTTTTCATATTCATATAGAATATAGAAGAAAGTTTTTTTATTCATTCCGGGAAAATAAAGAAAATAAATTGGATTTTTCGAATCTATTATTTTATTTCGATTTATTTTATTGTTTAGTGATTATTCATTTTTAAAATTACTGGTTGAGGAGTTCAAAAAGAAACATGGATTTATCTCTCTTAGGGATGATCAAATGTCGTCTTTATTGTAATATTGTAATTGTTTCTACAAAATTTGGAATTTTTTTTTTCATTTTAAATTGAAATCAGAATTAGAAAATTATCTACATTTCTATAAAAATATCTATTTCGATAAAAATAAAAATAGATATAGTATATATATAGTATATATAAATATAGAGAATACTATTTGATTTATAAAATCAATTAATATAACTAATAATAACTTAAAACAGATTCTATATCTATGTATCGAATATCCTGACTGAACCAATGACTATTCATGATTCCATAATTGAATCAACCGCATAGCGGCTCCAAATTCGAGGAATGTTATGGTAAAACTTCGTTTGAAACGATGTGGTAAAAAGCAACGTGCGACTTGAAGGACATGATCCGTTGTGGATTCTTATATCCATCATTCTATAATAAGGGATGCTCTTAACTCGACGTCCGTTGTTCTGTTTCACTCGAACCCGCATTTAAAAATTTTATCTTTTTTATTGGGGTGTAAGGGAAAGAGTACATGATGGAGCTCGAGTAGAAAGTATTGATTCATTTCTCAAGGGAGAAGGGTCTAGGGTTAGTGTCAATCAATAAGTTGGAACAACTTCGTAAGTATATCTTTGACAGAGAAATTGAAAGGATTCAAATCAATCAAGTTTCAAATCCCCAAGGAAATTTTGTTGGAATTGATAAAAAACCTTTTCGATAAAAAGAAAATGATATATATCGTGTGGGAATACGCGCCGCCCATATGATTCTATTCTTTGATAGAAAGAAATAACAAAAAAGGTATGTTGCTGCCGTTTTTGAAAGGATTAAAAATCAACGAAGTAATGTCTAAACCCAATGATTCAAAACAAAGAAAGATAAAAGATTCCGGAACAAGGAAACACCCTTTTTTTTTATTGTCGCAACAATTGGATTTGGATCAGAATGCAGGATTCAAATCGATTCTAAATGAGACATATAAATGAGACATATATATATAAGGGGTATTTGAGACTGCTCAATAAATGAAATGCCAAAGGGTTTTCTTTTGAGCTATTTGAGAGTTATTCAACTTGAGTTATGAGTATACAAATGATTTTTTTTTTAGGAAAGAAAAAGAAGAAAAAGGACTTAATTCTTAGTCTAATTTATTTGATTATTTTAGGGGCTTAGTTAATTTGCCATTAAAATTTATATATACATAACTTCGAATCATTTTTCTCGAGCCGTACGAGGAGAAAACTTCCTATACGTTTCCAGGGGGGGTTATTGTTGATCTAATCTATCCCAATGAGCCGTCTATCGAATCGTTGCAATTGATGTTCGGTCCCGAAGAGAGGGAAGAGATCTGCGGAAAGTGGGTTTTTATGATCCAATAAAGAATCAAACTTATTTAAATGTTCCTGCTATTCTATATTTTCTTGAAAAAGGAGCTCAACCTACAGAAACCGTTTATGATATTTTTAAGAGGGCGGGAATTTTGAACGAATTTTGACTTAATCAAACGAAGTTCAATTAATGACATAAAAAAACAAAGAGAATCAGGTTGTAGTTTGTTATAACTTTTTTTATTCTTCCTTTTCTATTCATGTAGATTTTTTATGTAGTGCCAATCCAACATACGTTTTTTTCTATTTCCATTTTCTTTATCTTTGATTCTTTTATTCTATATCTTTATTTTTTTATTCTATATAAAAATGGAAATAATATATTATTTTCTATTTTTATATAGAATATATTATTTTATAGAATATATTATTTTAATAGAATAACATTTAATAGAAATTAATAAAATAAAAAATGAAGAAAAAATTTTGAATTTACCTTGTAATTGTAATATTCATATTGACAAGAGTGTGTTGAATAAATATAATTCAATCGTGAAGTAAATTCAATGGTTTTTTTTGTGTTCCGCCCAACACATAGGTTTGCTTTTTTTTTCAAGGATCCATTGAATTTGTTGCGATCCATTTTGTTTATTTTATCTAAGAATTTCGTGTATTGTCATCTGATCCGTTTGTTTTTATGTTCAGAATAGAATCAATTAGAAAACTTTGTTTTGATTTCATGCTAATTCAACGTTTTGATTACAATACATTTTTTGATCCCGGTTGTATCTACAGAACATATCTATTTTGGGGGTTGCTAACTCAACGGTAGAGTACTCGGCTTTTAAGTGCGACTAGGATCTTTTACATATTTGGATGAAGCAAGGGATTCGTCTACATCATCGGTAGAGTTTATAAGACCACGACTGATCCTGAAAGGAAATGAATGGAAAAAAGAGCATGTCGTATCAATCGCGAATTCGAAGAATATTTCATTCTTACCAAATAGGTACAAAAATTTATTTGAATTCTTGGAAGGGATTGAAATGAATTCAATTCAAAGTTGGGTCAATTGAATAAATGGATCGAGCCCTAATGGTTCAAATTCTAGGGAAAGAAAGAGCAACGAGCTTATCTTCGTAATTTGAATGATTACCCGATCTAATTAGACGTTAAAAACGAATTAGTGCCTGATGCGGGAAAGGCTTCTCCCACGAGTGGTTTTTATTTTTTAGCGAATCCTAATTATTAGATTAGCCCTTCTCCATATGGGGAATATGGAGATGGAGATGAATGTGTAGAAGAAACAGTCTATTGATAAAGATACTTTTTCCAAAATCAAAAGAGCGATTGGGTTGAAAAAATAAAGGATTTCTAACCATCTTTGTTTTATTATCCTATAAAAAAAATTAGATGGAAAAAAATAGAGAGTCCACTGATGAATTTACCTGTCCCCGAGGTGTCTATTTTTTTTTATAGAATACCTTGTTTTGACTGTATCGCACTATGTATCATTTGATAAACCAAGAAACCCTCCACTTTATATTTTCTTCTTTTTTTTTTTTTCGGTTGAATTTTAAATGGAAGAATTCCAAAGATATATAGAACTAGATAGGTCTTGGCAACACAACTTTTTCTATCCACTTATCTTTCAGGAATATATTTATGCATTTGCATATGATCACGGTTTAAATAAATCTATTTTGTTGGAAAATGCAGTCGACAAAAAATATAGTTTACTAATTGTGAAACGTTTAATTACTCGAATGTATCAACAGAATCATTTGATTCTTTCTGCTAATGCTTCTAACCCAAATGAGTTTTTTGGGTACAAGAAGAATTTGTATTTTCAAATGATATCAGAAGGATTTGCAGTCATTGTGGAAATTCCATTTTCCCTACTGTTAATCTCTTCTACAGAGGGAAAAGAAATCGTAAAATCTCAAAATTTGAGATCAATTCATTCAATATTTCCTTTTTTAGAGGACAAATTCTTACGTTTAAATTATGTGTTAGATATATTAATACCTTATCCTATCCATCTAGAAATCTTGGTTCAAACTCTTCGCTACTGGGTAAAAGATGCCTCTTCTTTGCATTTATTACGATTCTTTCTTTATGAGTATCGTAATTGGAATAGTCTTATTACTTCAAAAGAATCCATTTCTTTTTTTTCAAAAAGGAATCAAAGATTATTCTTGTTCTTATATAATTTCCATCTATGTGAATACGAATCTCTTTTTGTTTTTCTTCGCAACCGATCCTCTCATTTACGATCAACATCTTTTGGAGCCCTTCTTGAACGAATCTATTTCTACGGAAAGCTAGAATATCTAGGAAAAGTTTTAACTCAAAATTGTCGGGTTATCTTATGGCTTTTCAAAGACCCTTTCACGCATTATGTTAGGTATCAAGGAAAATCAATTCTGGCTTCAAAAGGTACATCTCTTCTGATGCATAAATGGAAATATTACCTTATCCATTTTTGGCAATGTCATTTTTCCATGTGGTCTCAACCAAGAAGAATCTATCTCAATCGATTATCAAATCATTCCCTCGACTTTATGGGTTTTCTTTCAAGTGTGCGGCTCAATTCTTCAGTGATACGGAGTCAAATGTTAGAAAAGAATTTTCTAATAGATAATACTAGTAAAAAGTTCGATACCATAGTTCCAATTATTCCTCTGGTTGGA